AAAAAATATAAATTTGTATCAAATTTGAACTAGTAACTAATCCCAACATGGAAGTACTGAAAAAACTCATATAAGCAAAAAATCTCAAATATCCATGATCATGAGACATATAATTATCACTATAAATAAGAACCATAATTCCAACAGTAGTGATTAATATTGACATAATAGAAGTAAGTGGATCGATCAAGTATCCGAATTCTAAAGAAAAATCATTATTGATAATCCAAGACCATACATATTGATAGACAGAACTGCTATTTATTTGCTGAATAGACAGATTCATGGAAAAAATCATGACTATACTTAACAATAAAACGCTTTGAAAAGCCCACATACGACGAATACTTTTTGTTGCCGTCGGAAAAAGAAGAAGTCCCAACCCTATTAACATAGGAACTGGAAGTGGAAGAAAAAGTATTATCCACGCATATTGATATATCTGTTCCATAAAAAAAGTTTTTTTTTCTTAATTAATTGTTTCCGATTCACCGGATTTTACTTCTTTCGAAAAAAGTCAATAAAAAAATCAATATATGCACTAACTTATTTAATAATTTTAGATTAGTATTTATTCTGAGTCTTTTCAAAATCGTTCAAATATTCAAAACAAGAAGTTATAATTGGTCAAATGATATGACCAAGCGACATATAAAAACAAATACTTATAATAGGAAAATCTAAATTCTTATTATTATGATAATTTATCGTATCGTAATAATAATTTAGATTTGTAGAACAAGGATAAAAATTTGGGCTAAAAAGAGTACTTGATGCTGATATGAATTATAGGATTAACTAAGGTCATCGGTCTAATGAAATAAAAACTCTTGATTTTAGTTAGTTTATTTCAACTCATTAACTAATTCATTATGGGATTCATTGTTTTCCATTTCAATTTATTAGTAAATTTTAGATTTTAGAAGATTATAGATCTAAAATGAACTTTTTTATCGAGAAAGGATAAAAAATGACTGAGATATTTTTTTATCAAACCACGTATCCTTTAACAGATTTATTACTAGTCTCACTCGAATTTTAAAATTGAAATTTAATTTTTTTATCAAAACAAAAAAACTCAATTTATTAGGCAAAAGTTTACAAGCCTTTGAAGTATTTTATTACATGTATAGAATAACAAAAAGAAAAGTATTTTAGGTTTTTTATTGATTTTATTAAGTTTGATTGATTTTTATGCCATAGCAGATTCTAAAGATATAACTTTGAGAGATAAACAATGAGAACTAAAAGTTCCAAACGAAAAAATTTAGGTTTTACAAATAGTGTATGGAATCAAAATTTTGTTATTTCGAGTAATTTTTGATCCAATTTTCACGGATCTTTGACATATCTATATATATATTTTTTTTTTTGAATAGAATCTTATTTAGAGAAAAAAATAGATAATGAATAAGAAATAATAATTTGTTTTGAACAATAGATGTCTTTCACATCCAACTATAACAATGAGTAACTTCTTCATTTTAAAATGGCAGTTCCAAAAAAACGTACTTCGATATCAAAAAAGCGTATTCGTAAAAACATTTGGAAAAGGAAAGGATATTGGGCAGCGTTAAAAGCTTTGTCATTAGGGAAATCTCTTTCTACCGGGAATTCAAAAAGTTTTTTTGTACGACAAACAAATAAGTCCTAAAATATTGGAATAATTTGTGAATTTCAAAGTTAATATAAAATTAACAATTGGTAGTCCCTATTCTAATCAATATGAAATAGACTCTTAATTATAAGATAAGATAAGATGTCTAAAAGAAGAATTCTTCCGTTTTCTGAATTCTAAAAAAAATTTTTTTAGTATATTTTCACTCAGATTTTGGTGGTGGGGAGTCTTATTTTCCCCATCGACCTTTACAAAAATAAAAAATTTTTCTCTTTCTCGGGAAGGGCAGATATAAGATTTTTAGTTCAAATTAATTAATTGTTGAAACTAATGGATTTCATGTTAAAAATTTTTGGATAATTTTCTGACTTCTTAATTTACTGTATTTAGTATTTACTATATGTAATGTATTTAACATAAAAAGAACTTAATTGTTGAGATATTATATATATGTACAAATAATGTGTCAATTTGGAGTAATCCAAAATAGGCATATTTTGGATTCATTTAGAAAATTTATTTTTGTCTGAAATTTTGAAATCAGATAAACCAGAAATAATGACAAGAAAAGTAAAAAAAAATGATTCTATCGAAAGAATTATCTAGTTGCAAGAGTTTTTTTAGAATAGGATAAACTACGTCAAAGCCTTAAGATAAATAAACCGGACACCCTAAAGGAAGATAAATGAAACTAATGAACCTTCAAATTGACTTTTGAACTAGTTTTTTTATCAATTTGAATCTTTACTAAAAAAACTGATTTGATTGAATTGACTTGTTCAATCTCGACGATTGAATATAAATAGGCTATTATGAGTTCGAGCAAGCCGCTATGGTGAAATCGGTAGACACGCTGCTCTTAGGAAGCAGTGCTAGAGCATC